CAAATAGAAGCAGGTCGGCGGGCAATGACCCGAAATGTGCGCCGTGGTGGAAAAATCTGGGTATGTATATTTCCGGACAAACCTGTTACGTTAAGACCTACGGAAACACGTATGGGTTCAGGGAAGGGATCCCCCGAATATTGGGTAGCTGTCGTTAAACCAGGTAGAATACTTTATGAAATGGGTGAAGTTGGAGAAAATATAGCCAGAAAGGCTATTTCAATAGCGGCGTCCAAAATGCCTATACGAACTCAATTTATTATGTCAGGTTAGACAGGTAGACCGACGGAAAAAAGTCTTAGAGATAAAAAAACAATTGTGGGTTTCTTTTATTTTGAATTAGAACAAGAATATTTCTTTTTTTTTTTTACTTCGACTTTCTCTTTGCATTGAAAGAACAGATTCAAAACAAAAATGATATGATTCAAGCTCAAACCCATTTGAATGTCGCGGATAACAGCGGGGCTCGAAAATTGATGTGTATTCGAATCATAGGAGCTAGTAATCGCCAATATGCTCATATTGGCGACATTATTGTCGCTGTGATTACAGATGCATTACCAAACCCATCTCTAGAACGATCAGAAGTGATCAGAGCTGTAATTGTTCGTACTTGTAAAGAACTTAAACGCAACAACGGCATGATAATACGATATGATGACAATGCAGCAGTTGTTATTGATCAAGAAGGAAATCCAAAAGGAACTCGAGTTTTCGGCGCGATTGCCCGAGAATTGAGACAGTTAAATTTCACTAAAATAATTTCATTATCACCTGAAGTATTATAGTATCACATCCGACTTAATCGAGTAGAGTCCTACTCGTCTACTTAGTTATTGAATGAAATAGATAACTTAAATTTAGTGAATCAAATTTTATCTGACGCGTATCTCTTTATTTATTTCAAATATTTGAAAATTCAATAAAATAATTTGAAGTATTTTATTGTTTCTATTATTTAATATTAATAATACAATATTAAACATTTTTAAACATTCTTATTGTTATTGAATATTTTTTTTTATTACATAATAATGTAAAAAAAAGCATGTTGATTAGATCAAAAACGTGAAGGCAACAAAAATTAAAATTTATCATGGGTAGAGACACTATTGCTGACGTAATAACCTCTATACGAAATGCTGACATGAATAGAAAAGGGATGGTTCAAATAGAATCTACTAACATCACGGAAAACGTTGTAAAAATGCTTTTACGAGAGGGGTTTCTTGAAAACGTGAGAAAACATCAGGAAAACAACAAATATTTTTTGGTTGTAACCCTACGACATAGAAGGAATAGAAAAGGAACGTATCCAACTATTTTAAATTTAAAACGGATCAGTAGGCCTGGTCTACGAATCTATTCTAACTATCAACGAATTCCTAGAATTTTAGGCGGGATGGGAATTGTAATTCTTTCTACTTCTCAAGGGATAATGACAGACCGAGAGGCTCGACTGGAAGGAATTGGGGGAGAAATTTTGTGTTATATATGGTAATCCTTCTTATATCTGAATTGTCGCAAAAAATAGAATTGACTATTTGTTAAAAGAAAAAAAGACGTGTTAATTACTCTTAACATTATTTGATATTTCGAGAGGTTTTAACTAAAACGAAAAGAACAAAAAATGGATTCCTAATTCATAATAACAAGGATTCGAATGATTAGGTGCTTTTTTTTTAACCATCAGCATTTCTTTGATGAGAATACAATTCGAGGTTGGGGTTTCAAATTTCAAGAAATTGATTTTCTTCCAATAAGTATACTCAGAATTCAGTTTAGGAATGACAACTATGAAAATAAGAGCCTCCGTTCGTAAAATTTGTGATAAATGTCGATTGATCCGTAGGAGAGGACGAATTATAGTAATTTGTTCCAATCCGAGACATAAACAAAGACAAGGATAATCTTTTGAAAATGGACTCTATAACATAAAGTAACCAATACAAAAATAGGATCTGTTTTGACATGAAATGGATATATCCATATACCTCGAATTTCTCGTTATAAGATGATAAAGTAAAGTATGGCAAAATCTATACGAAGAACTGGTTCACGGAGAAATGCCCGGATTGGGTCACGTAAGAATATACGCCGAATACCAAAGGGCGTTATTCATGTTCAAGCAAGTTTCAACAATACCATTGTGACTATTACAGATGTCCGAGGTCGGGTAATCTCTTGGGCCTCCGCCGGTACTTGTGGATTCAAAGGTACAAGAAGAGGGACTCCATTTGCTGCTCAAACCGCAGCAGGAAAGGCTATTCGTACAGTCATAGATCAAGGTATGCAACGAGCAGAAGTGATGATCAAAGGTCCCGGTCTCGGTAGGGATGCAGCATTACGAGCTATTCGAAGAAGTGGTATACCATTAAGTTTCGTACGTGATGTAACCCCTATGCCCCATAATGGATGTAGGCCCCCTAAGAAAAGACGTGTATAGAAATAAAAATGAAATAGATTTCAAGAGAAATAAACAATTCAATGATCTGATCAA